TAAAATGGATATATTTAATGGAGAATCATTATCGACAGACATTGGTCCTTTCTTGACCTCTATCAGTGAATTAGCTAGGAAATCAACAACTGGTTTTAATCTTAATTTTAAAAAGCTTGTTTTAATATCCGAACAAAGAAGATTTGATTCAGAAAATAAAAAAAAATGTTTGAAATTTCTATTCGATGTAATTACAACTGATCCAAATAATCAAACAATTCAAAAAAAATCTATTGGAATAGAAGAAATCGGTAAAAAGATTCCTCGACGATCATACAAATTGATCGATTCTTTTGAAGAGCGGGAGGAGGAAAATGAGGAAGAATCAACAGAAAATCATGGGATTCGTTCAAGAAAAGCCAAACGTGTGGTAATTTATACTGATAAGGCGGATCCGGATGAGAATACCAATACTCATACTAGTACCAGTACTAATAGTGATCAAGCAGAAGAGTTGGCTTTGATACGTTACTCGCAACAATCAGATTTTCGTCGGGATATAGTAAAAGGATCCATGCGCGCTCAAAGACGTAAAATAGTTACTTGGGAAATGTTTCAAGCGAATGTGCATTCCCTGCTTTTTTTGGACAGAATAGACAAAACTTTTTTTTTTTCTTTTGATATCTCCCGAACAATGAATCTAATTTTTGGAAATTGGATAGATACAGGACCGAAATTCAAAACTTCGGATTCTGAGGAGGAAGAGGCAAAAGAAAAGGCAAAAAAAATTGCAGATAAAAAAAACGAGAATGAAAGGATAGCAATAGCAGAAACTTGGGATACTATTATATTTGCTCAAGCAATAAGAGGTACTATGTTAGTAACCCAATCGATTTTTAGAAAATACATCATATTGCCTTCATTGATAATAGCTAAAAACCTCGGCCGTATGCTCTTATTTCAATTCCCCGAGTGGTACGAGGATTTGAAGGAGTGGAATAGAGAAATGCATGTTAAATGCACCTATAATGGTGTTCAATTATCAGAAACAGAATTTCCGAAAAACTGGTTAACGGATGGTATTCAGATAAAAATCCTATTTCCTTTCTGTCTGAAACCCTGGCGCAAATCCAAACTACGATCCCATCATAGAGATCCAATCCAAAAGAAAGGGAAAACGGAAAATTTTTGTTTTTTAACAATCTGGGGAAGGGAAACCGAACTACCTTTTGGTTCTGCCCGACAACAACCTTCCTTTTTTGAACCTATTTATAATGAATTCGAAAAAAAAAAGAGAAAAGTGAAAAAAAAATGTTTTCTAGTTCTAAGAGTTTTCAAAAAAAAAACAAAACAGTTTATAAAGGTCTCAAAAGAAAAAACAAGATGGATTATCAAAACGGTTCTATTTTTAAAAAGAATAATAAAAGAGTTTGTAAACGTAAATACAATTTTATTATTTGTATTGAAGAAAGTATATGAACCGAATGAAAATGGAAAAGATTCCATAATCAGAAGCAGTAATAAAATTGTTCCTGAATCGACCATTCGAATTAGATTCATGGATTGGGCAAATTATTCACTGACAGAAAAAAAAAGGAAAGATCTGTCCGATAGAACAACCCTAATCAGAAATCAAATAGAAAGGGGTGCAAAAGACAAAAGAAAAATATTTCTAACTCCGGATATAAATATTAGTCCTAACGATACAAGTTGTGGTGATAAAAGATCGGAATCGCAGAAACCTATTTGGCAGATATCAAAAAGAAGAAGTAACAGATTCATATTCATACGCAAATGGCACTATTTTTTGACATTTTTCAACGAAAGAATATACATACATATCTTTCTATGTACTGTTAATATTTCTAGAGTCAATGTACAACTTTTCCTTGAATCAACAAAAAAGATTATCGATAAATACATTCACAATGATGAAAAAAATAAAGAAGGGATTGATGAAACAAATAAAAAAAAAATTCACTTTATTTCGACTATAAAAAAGTCTCTTTCTAATATTAGTAATAATAAATCAAAGATTTCTGGTGACCTATATTCCTTTTCACAAGCATCTGTATTTTACAAATTATCACAAATCCAAGCTATTAAGAAGTATCATTTGAGATCTCTACTTCAATATCGCGAAGCATATCTTATTCTTAAGGAAAGAATCAGGAATTTTTTTGGAACACGAAGAATATTTGATTCCAAATCAAGGCATAAAAAACTTCCAAATTCTGGAATGAATGAATGGAAAAACTGGTTAAGGGGTCATTATCAATACAATTTATCTCAGGCTAGGTGGTCTAAATTAGTACCGCAAAAATGGCGAACTAGGGTCAATCGGCGTCGTACGATTCAAAATAAAGACTCAAAAAAGAATTCATATGAAAAAGCCCAATTCATTCATTACGAGAAAAAAAATGATTATGAAGTTAATTCATTGACGAGCAAAAAAGCAAAATTAAAAAAAAACTACAGATATGATCTTTTTTCATATAAATATATTAATTATGGGGATAGGAAAGACTCATATATTTATCCATCCTCATTACAAGTAAACGAGGACCGAGAGATTCCATATAATTACAACACACCTAAAATTGAACCATTTTATGTACTGGGGGATATATCTATTAGTGATTATCTAGGAGAAGAGTATATTATTGGTACGGGTAAAAGTACGGATAGAAAATATTTGGAGTGGAAAATTTTCGATTTATTTCTTAGAAAGAATATCGATATTGAGTCCTGGACCGATACGGATGCCGGGACCAACATTAATAAAATGACTAAGACCGAGACTGATTATTATCAAATGATTGATAAGAAAGATCTTTTCTATCTCACGATTCATCAAGAAATCAACCCACCCAATCAAAAAAAAAAGTTTTTTTTGATGGGAATGAATAAAGAAATGCTATATCGTCCCATATTAAATCCGAAATCTTGGTTCTTCTCAGAATTTGTGCCACTTTATGATGCATATAAGATCAAACCGTGGATTATACCAATCAAATTACTTCTTTTCATTTTTAATGGAAATGAAAACATTAGTGAAAACAAAAACATTAATGGAAATAAAAAAAAGGATCTTCGTATATCATCTAATCAAAAAGAATATCTTGAATTAAAGAATCGAAATCAAGAAGAAAAAGAACAGCTCGGCCACGGAAATATTGGCTCAGACGCACGAAAACGACAAAAAGATTTTGAAAAGGATTACACGGAATCAGACATTCAAAAACGTGAAAAGAAAGGACAACCCGAGAGTAACAAGAAAGCAAAACTAGAGTTATTCCTGAAAAAATATTTGCTTTTTCAATTGAGATGGGATGATCCTTTGAATCACAGAATTTTCAATAATGTTAAGGTATATTGTTTCCTGCTTAGACTAAAAAATGCAAAGGAAATTGCTATATCCTCTATTCAAGGAGGAGAAATGCACCTGGATGTAATGTTAATTCAGACGAATCTAACTCTTCCAGAATTGATAAAAAAGGGAATATTGATTCTCGAACCAGTACGTCTGTCTATAAAATGGGATAGACAATTTATTATGTATCAAACCATAGGTATCTCATTGGTCCATAATAATAAATGCCAAACTAATGGAAGATATCGAGAAAAAAGATATGTTGATGAGAATTATTTCAATGGATCCATTGTACAACATAAAAAGATGCTTGTGAATAGAGACGAAAATCATTATGATTTGCTTGTTCCTGAAAATATTCTATCCCCTAGGCGTCGTAGAGAATTGAGAATTCTAATTTGTTTCAATTCCGGAAATAGGAATGTTATGGATAGAAATCCGGTATTTTTCAATGACAACAATGTAAGGAACTGGGGGCAATTTTTGGATGAGGACAAGCATATTGATACAGATATAAATAAATTCATTCAATTCAAATTGTTTCTTTGGCCCAATTATCGATTAGAGGATTTAGCTTGTATGAATCGCTACTGGTTTGATACCAATAATGGCAGCCGTTTCAGTATGTCAAGGATACATATGTATCCACGATTCGGAATTAGTTGATGGTTGGTACATTTCCTATATATCAGGTGTCGGATCCGGTATATGAATGTACACACACGCTGTGTTACATTCTAATACATGATACCGATTCAATAACGTCTCAATTGGATTGAATCTAGAAATGATTCGGCAGAATCTTCTTAGGTCAAAATCATTTTCTTTTGTGGGTACAGAAATTGCCCTTCTATCGAATCAAATTAAAAATTGTACTTACAATTCATTTGAATTTAATTTTGATTTGATTTGATAGAATAAAGTAATATATGAATAAATCCAGATTATTGGGTGTATCAGATCAAAATAACTGGCATTCTTATTATTCCTGATTGGTAAAATCCATATCTGTGGAAAAAAAAAAAAGAGAGAAATTTTATTTTTATGGTTATGGTCAAAAATTCATTCATCTCAGTTATTCCGAAAGAAGAAAAAAACAAAGGATCTGTTGAATTTCAAGTAATCAGTTTCACCAATAAGATACAGAGACTTACTTCACATTTTGAATTGCACAGAAAAGATTATTTATCTCAGATAGGTTTGCGGAAAATTCTGGGAAAACGTCAACGGCTGCTGGCTTATTTGTCAAAGAAAAATAGAGTGCGTTATAAAAAATTAATTGATCAATTAGATATTCGGGAACCAAAAACTCGTTAATTTGAAGATTGTTTGAATTCTTTGGTTTATTAGATCTTGAATTTTGATGAACCTCATTTATTTCGTTTTCGGCAATTCATAGAATAATGGATCGGAGAAGAAAACATATGAATGTACCGGCTACAAGAAAAGACCTCATGATAGTTAATATGGGTCCTCACCACCCATCAATGCATGGTGTTCTTCGACTTATCGTTACTCTAGATGGTGAAGATGTTATTGACTGCGAACCCGTATTGGGTTATTTACACAGAGGGATGGAAAAAATTGCGGAAAACCGAACAATTATACAATATCTTCCTTATGTAACACGTTGGGATTATTTAGCTACTATGTTCACAGAGGCAATAACGGTAAATGCACCAGAACAATTAGGAAATATTCAAGTACCCAAAAGAGCCAGCTATATCAGAGTAATTATGCTGGAGCTGAGTCGTATAGCTTCTCATTTATTATGGCTTGGACCTTTTATGGCAGATATCGGTTCACAGACTCCCTTCTTCTATATTTTCAGAGAAAGGGAATTGCTATATGACCTATTCGAAGCTGCCACAGGTATGCGAATGATGCATAATTATTTCCGTATCGGGGGAGTCGCTGCTGATCTACCTCATGGCTGGATAGATAAATGTTTGGATTTCTGCGATTATTCTTTAACAGGAATTGTTGAATATCAAAAGCTTATTACGCAAAATCCCATTTTTTTGGAACGAGTTGAAGGGGTGGGCATTATTGGTGGGGAGGAAGCAATAAATTGGGGTTTATCGGGACCAATGCTACGAGCTTCCGGAATCCAATGGGATCTTCGTAAAGTTGATCATTATGAGTGTTACGATGAATTCGATTGGGAAGTCCAGTGGCAAAAAGAAGGAGACTCATTAGCTCGTTATTTAGTACGAATCAATGAAATGACGGAATCCATAAAAATTATTCAACAGGCTCTAGAAGGAATTCCGGGGGGGCCCTATGAGAACTTAGAAGTTCGACGCTTTGATAGAGCAAGTGATTCCGAATGGAATGGTTTTGAATATCGATTCATTAGTAAAAAGCCTTCTCCCACTTTTGAATTGTCGAAACAAGAACTTTATGTGAGAGTAGAAGCCCCAAAGGGAGAATTGGGAATTTTTCTGATAGGGGATAATAGTGTTTTTCCCTGGAGATGGAAAATTCGTCCGCCTGGTTTCATCAATTTGCAAATTCTTCCTCAGCTAGTTAAAAGAATGAAATTGGCTGATATCATGACGATACTAGGTAGTATAGATATCATTATGGGAGAAGTTGATCGTTGAAATGATAATTGATACGACAGAAGTACAAGCTATCAATTCTTTTTCCAGATCGGAATCCTTAAAAGAGGTCATAGACCTCTTATGGCTGCTTGTCCCTATTTTTACTCCTGTATCGGGAATCACAATAGGCGTACTCGTGATTGTGTGGTTAGAAAGAGAAATATCTGCAGGGATACAACAACGTATCGGGCCTGAATATGCCGGCCCCTTGGGAATTCTTCAAGCTCTAGCAGATGGGACCAAACTACTTTTGAAAGAGGATCTTCTCCCATCTAGAGGAGATGTTCGTTTATTCAGTATGGGGCCATCTATAGCGGTCATATCAATTCTACTAAGCTATTTAGTAATTCCTTTTGGCTATCGCCTTGTTCTAGCCGATCTCAGTATAGGCGTTTTTTTATGGATCGCTATTTCCAGTATTGCTCCTATTGGACTTCTTATGTCAGGATATGGATCGAATAATAAATATTCCTTTTCAGGTGGTCTACGAGCTGCTGCTCAATCTATTAGTTATGAAATACCATTAACTCCGTGTGTGTTATCAATATCTCTACGTGTGATTCGTTGGAACATGAACCTTTACCCCTTTCCTGGAAATAAAGGAAAGGGGTTGGATGTGTTGAATAGATACCTTTCTCTTTTTATTCATCATTCGGGTCGATGAGTTAAACCAGATAGTTATATGAGTGAAACAAAACAGCTTATGAATTTGCAGTAAGAAGATTGATTCTCATTCCCTATGTACGAGAGTAAAGTGGAAGTAAACATAAGCGGTCGAAACTGTTTACCCCAAGATTGGTTGATTAGTCATCATGACTTGAAGCGGGTGCAAAAGATCAACTGTATGGAGTTTCTACTATTGTATTGTATGTTGTTGTATGTTGGGTATGTTGTATGTATTACCATATCGGGGATCAATCAAAAATGAGTGGACGGTTAGGAACACAAAGGTACACAAAGGATTAGTGATGAAGATAATGTAAGGTATCCAAAAGGATATTTCTGCATAAAATAAAAGGAATCATAATGAGGGCTTTAAGTTCGTAGAAATGATCAAGCAGTACTTCCTCACGATTCCGATCCAGAGTATGCTTCTATCCACTGATTAAATAAATGACTGTCGAGAACGAAGTAATCCTTTGATTTGATTTTTTAGAAACCCCCCTTCTGAGTGAGAAAGAAGAACAGGAACGAAAGAAATGGAATGCAATAGGAAAACTGAATAATAAGAGATCTTTGTTTATTCTTTCTTTCCTCAACCCTATCCATATTCATACGGATAGAATTCTTATAATGATTTATCAACTATAACTTATGAATTAGTGTCTAATTATTTTTCGTACGAAAAGTATGGGTCGAAATATCTATTGAAACAACGAGTATTTTATTGAAGGATTAAGTTATTACTGAACTAAAAGAATTCTAAGTCTAATTAGAAAATAAAGGATGAGATCAATTCGGAAGCGCTTTTTTTTATTATGGCGGACGGAATTCCATTGGTCTAATTCGGGACTCTTCGATACATCTTTACTCTAATCTACACTACAAACATGCCGAGGTAATAATGAACCAGTCCTTAGATTTATTTGTGGCCATCGAGGAGCCGTATGAAGCTGAGGTCTCATGTGCGGTTCTGGAATAGCGATGGGAATAGTGATGTTATCATCGACTATGATTATCTAACAGTTCAAGTACAGTTGATATAGTTGAGGCACAGTCAAAATATGGGTTTTGGGGGTGGAATCTGTGGCGTCAACCTATAGGGTTTATAGTTTTTCTAATTTCTTCCCTAGCGGAATGTGAAAGATTACCTTTTGATTTACCAGAAGCAGAGGAGGAATTAGTAGCAGGTTATCAAACCGAATATTCAGGTATTAAATCTGGTTTATTTTACGTTGCTTCTTACCTAAATCTACTAGTTTCTTCATTATTTGTAACAGTTCTTTACTTGGGCGGGTGGAATTTCTCTATTCCGTACATATTCATTTCTGAACCTTTTGGAATAAATAAAACAGGTGGAGTCTTTGGAATGACAATTGGTATCCTTATTACATTAGCTAAAGCTTATTTGTTCCTGTTCATTCCTATCACAACAAGATGGACTTTACCTAGGATGAGAATGGACCAGCTATTAAACCTTGGGTGGAAATTTCTTTTACCTATTTCTCTAGGTAATCTATTATTAACAACTTCTTCCCAACTCGTTTCGCTATAACAAAATATGATATTCTAGATTCATAACCTATCTAGAGCAAGAGAAAGAAACATCAAACTATTCATGGATATCCACGATATGTTCCCTATGGTGACTGGGTTCATGAATTATGGTCAACAGACAATACGAGCTGCAAGGTATATTGGTCAAAGTTTCATGATTACCTTATCTCACGTGAATCGTTTACCTGTGACTATTCAATATCCTTATGAAAAATCGATCACATCGGAGCGTTTTCGTGGTCGAATCCATTTTGAATTTGATAAATGCATTGCTTGTGAAGTATGTGTTCGGGTATGCCCCATAGATCTACCCGTTGTTCATTGGAGATTGGAAACGGATATTAGAAAGAAACGATTGCTTAATTATAGTATTGATTTTGGAATCTGTATATTTTGTGGTAATTGTGTCGAGTATTGTCCAACAAACTGTTTATCAATGACTGAAGAATATGAACTTTCTACTTATGATCGTCACGAATTGAATTATAATCAAATTGCTTTGGGCCGGTTACCAATGTCAGTAATTGGAGATTACACAATTCGAACAATTACGAATTCGACTCCAATCAAAATAATCAGGGGTAAACCTCTTGATTCAAAAACGATTACCAATTACTAAGATTCCGTTTTGATCTAAAGTAAAGGAGTGAGGCTTCTTTCATTTTGCTAGGTCAGTAAATAACTATTGATTGGTGAGAATCAAGGCTTGATTTTGATTTAGAACGGATTCATAGATCTGTGATGATTTCAAAATATACAATTCCGAACTACTCTTTCAGATACAGTAGCGGGATTGATCCAATAACTGTATCTATATAAATCTACACCCCTTTAGGATTCAATTAGGAACGTATCATATACAAGAAAAAAATAAGGTAACCTCTTTTTTCTTGGATCGGTTAGTAAGTTTATGAAATATTTCGATTTATTTATCTCTTTTTTTACACATAATGGATTTACCTGGACCAATACATGATATTCTTTTAGTATTTCTGGGATCAGGTCTTATATTAGGAGGTCTGGGGGTGGTCTTACTTACCAACCCAATTTATTCTGCTTTTTCATTGGGACTGGTTCTTGTTTGTATATCCTTATTCCATATTCCATCTAACTCCTATTTTGTAGCTGCTGCACAACTCCTTATTTACGTAGGAGCTGTAAATGTTTTAATCCTATTTGCTGTGATGTTCATGAATGGTTCAGAATATTACAACGATTTCTATCTTTGGACCGTTGGGGATGGGGTCACTTCACTGGTTTGTACAAGTATTCTTTTTTCACTAATTACTACTATCTCGGATACGTCGTGGTACGGGATTGTTTGGACTACAAGATCAAATCAGATTATAGAGCAGGACCTAACAAGTAACGTTCAACAAATTGGGATTCATTTATCAACAGATTTTTACCTTCCATTTGAACTCATTTCTATAATTCTTTTAGTTGCTTTGATAGGTGCAATTGCTATGGCCCGGCAGTAAAGTAATTAAGTAATAAATACTTAGATCCAAAATAAAATAAATAAAGTCTTGTTTTGTTCTATGTTATCACATCCATTTTCCTTCAGTTCCATTTTCATATTCTATTGTTCATATATGAAATTGAAAGGGGTTTAGTTCGATCCATTACTAATACCTTACTTTGTTTCGTACTTAATTTATATTCTAATCAAATCGGTGAAATTGTTGTTCATATTGAAATGAATCAAGATTGATGAGGGGTTGGTCAATGATGACCGAACATGTACTTATTTTGAGTGCCTATTTATTTTCTATCGGTATTTATGGATTGATCACAAGTCGAAACATGGTTAGAGCACTTATGTGTCTTGAACTTATACTGAATGCGGTTAATATAAATCTCG